ATGATTCGGAACCCATTTCATCTTGTCGAGTTTAGCCCTTGACCTTTAACAGGGTCTATGGGTGCTTTGTTTTTAACAGTTGGGTTGGCCGGCTGATTTCATGGTTATTCTATGGCCACAATGGTCTTAGGTCTTGTGCTAGTTGGTCTTACAATGATTCAGTGATGACGTGATGTAATTCGAGAGGGGACTTTTCAAGGGTTCCATACTACGAAAGTAGGTAAAGGGCTTCGCTGAGGGATAATTTTGTTTATTGTTTCTGAGGTTTGTTTCTTTTTTGCTTTTTTTTGAGCATATTTTCATAGTAGTTTGGCTCCAACTCCAGAGTTGGGATCTTGTTGGCCTCCTGTTGGTATCAATCCTTTAAATCCTTTTGAAGTGCCTTTATTAAATACAGCCGTGTTATTAGCATCTGGGGTAACAGTTACTTGAGCTCATCATGCATTGATAGAAGGTGATCGAATTAATGGTATTCAAGGGTTAATTGCTACTGTGGTATTGGGTGTGTACTTCACTTTTTTGCAAGGTGGTGAGTACTATGAAGCTCCTTTCACAATTGCTGATGGGGCTTATGGTTCAGCATTTTTTGTTGCTACTGGATTTCATGGGTTGCATGTTTTAATTGGTAGTAGTTTTTTATTAGTATGTTTGGTCCGAGTGTGAACTCAGCATTTTTCTCCTACGCATCATTTTGGCTTTGAGGCTGCGGCTTGATATTGACATTTTGTTGATGTAGTTTGACTATTCTTATATCTTTCAATTTATTGATGAGGATGTTAAAGAAGTAGAATATCCTAAAAAGTTATAAAGTCCTTGAGTGGCTGAGTTAAGTAAGCGTTAGACTTTTAATCTAAAGACGGTATTAGTACCCTCTAGGTAAAAGCGATCAAATGGCGGTATACTTTAAGTTAAAAGGATTGATTTGCATTCAATTAATAAGAATGAATTTCTTTAGCGCCATATCTAGATTATTGGTAGAAAGCGAGAAATTTGCAGACGGTTTCGGCCCGTTTCTTGATAGTGAAAGTCTGTCTCTACTAGAGTGACCAGAAGCTGAATTATAAGCATCTAGCTGTTAATTAGAAGGTTGTAGAATTAAAATACTACCTGGTCAGATTTGGAAGAGGCACTATGCCGGATCAACGGGCTGCATTGATGTTGCAGATCAGGAGATGTCAAATTTCTCTGGTGCTTATGACTAGAGTTTTGTTGTGTAGAGTTATTTCTATTGTGATTTCTACTGTTGTTATAGCTTTAGCTTGAGTAGTAGGCAAACGAGTTATTTTGGATCGAGAAAAAAGATCCCCTTTTGAGTGTGGATTTGATCCAATGGGGTCTGCTCGTCTTCCATTTTCTCTTCGATTTTTTTTGTTGGCAGTAATCTTTTTGATTTTTGATGTAGAAATTGTTTTGTTATTTCCGGTGTTTATTGGTTGTTTTGAAGGCGTCAGAATAAGTGTATTTTGAGGTGGGTTTATTTTTTTAATCATCTTGATTGTTGGGTTATTCCATGAGTGAAATGAGGGTTCTTTAGATTGAGCTGGTTAAAAATAAGCTTGGTTGGGAACAAAGCGGGGCTGCTAACTTCGCTTTGGGTAGTTCAACTCTATCCTGAGCTTTATGTTACACTTTTTACCCTATGGGTTTGCTTTTTTGTGATTAGTCGGGTTTGGGACCTTGTTTTCAGTGTCTGCGGGGCACTGGTTAGGTGCTTGGGCTGGACTAGAAATTAATTTAATTGGTTTTGTGCCTATTTTGTTGTATCGAGGAATATCTGTGGAAAGGGAATCGACTATGAAATATTTAGTTGTTCAGGCTTTAGGTTCGAGTCTTTTATTATTTGGAAGTTTAGGCGTATTTGGAGAGTCTCAGGGCTGAGGTTTTAGTAACTTAGAGAGATTTACTTTAAGAGTTAGTTGTGTAGTAATTTTCTTCGGACTAATGATGAAGCTAGGAGTCTTTCCTTTTCATTTTTGATTACCTAGGGTAATGTCTGGATTGTCGTGATTTGGCTGTATGGTTCTAGCAACTTGGCAGAAATTAGCCCCTATTTTTCTTATAGGGTGTTTAATTGAGAGGGATGAGAAATCTAGGTTGGTTTTAGTTGCTGTAACCTTGAGGTGTATGTCTGCGTTAGCGGGGGGTTTAGGTGGTTTAAATCAAACTCAATTTCGATCTTTATTAGCTTATTCGTCAATTGTCCATTTAGGCTGATTAGTATATTGTCTTACTTGTCATCAAGGGGCTTTGAAATTGTATCTTTTTGTATACATTTTTACTTCAGTAATAATTTTTGGGTTGTTAATAGGTGTGGAAATAAACACTTTTAGTAGCGTCAAAAAATTAAGTTCGGAGAAGTTGATGGCTTCAGTTGTAATAACAGTTATTTTGTTATCGTTGGCTGGTATACCTCCTTTATTAGGGTTTGCTTCTAAGTGAGTTGCTATTAATTCTGGGATTTGTTTGGGGTCCAGTCTGTTAAGAATTGGTGTATTAATTGTTGGTTCCTTAATGAGACTATTTTATTATTTAAGTTTGTGTTATTTATTTGTTTTTTCTTTATACGATTTAATGGTGGAGAATTCACTTGGAGAGGGGTTTACTGGGCTGTTACGCGACTGATTTAAAGGATATAGATGAATTTTTGTTGCAATTATAGTAGTAACTTTTTTGGGAGGATTACCTATTATGTGGAATAGAGATTTTTGGTTAGGTTCTTTTTATGCGTTGATTTTATTCTACGAATCATAAAGACATTGGTACTTTGTATATTATGTTTGGTGTTTGATCTGGTCTTGTAGGGACTGCTCTTAGTTTGTTGATTCGAGCGGAGCTTGGGCAACCTGGTGCTTTATTGGGAGATGATCAGCTTTATAATGTAATTGTAACTGCTCATGCATTTGTAATAATTTTCTTTCTGGTTATACCAATGATAATTGGTGGGTTTGGTAATTGACTGGTGCCTTTAATGTTAGGGGCTCCTGATATGGCTTTTCCTCGGTTAAATAATATAAGTTTTTGACTTCTTCCTCCTTCATTAACTTTGTTGTTAGCTTCTTCTGCGGTTGAGAGTGGAGTAGGTACTGGTTGAACTGTTTATCCTCCACTTTCTGGTAATTTAGCTCATGCTGGTGGATCTGTTGACTTAGCTATTTTTTCTTTACACTTAGCTGGTGTTTCATCAATTTTGGGTGCAGTAAACTTTATTACTACTATTATTAATATGCGATGACAGGGAATGCAATTTGAGCGGCTTCCTTTGTTTGTGTGATCTGTTAAAATTACTGCAATTTTATTGTTGCTTTCTCTTCCTGTACTTGCAGGAGCAATTACTATGTTGCTAACCGATCGAAATTTTAATACTTCGTTTTTTGACCCAGCTGGGGGTGGAGATCCTATTCTTTATCAGCATTTATTTTGATTCTTTGGCCATCCTGAGGTTTATATTCTGATTCTTCCTGGGTTTGGGATGATTTCTCATATTGTTAGTCATTATGCTTGTAAGAAAGAGACGTTTGGAACACTTGGAATGATTTATGCTATGCTTTCAATTGGTATTCTTGGGTTTATTGTGTGAGCTCATCATATGTTTACAGTTGGTATGGATGTTGATACACGAGCTTATTTCACAGCTGCTACTATGATTATTGCTGTACCAACTGGTATTAAGGTATTTAGTTGGCTAGCCACTATTCATGGAGCTCGGGTGAAGTATGAGACACCAATGCTTTGAGCATTAGGGTTTATTTTCTTATTTACTGTAGGTGGTTTAACTGGAATTGTATTATCTAATTCTTCACTTGATATTGTGTTACACGATACTTATTATGTGGTTGCACATTTCCATTATGTACTGTCAATGGGTGCCGTGTTCGCGTTATTTGGTGCTTTTAACTATTGATTCCCATTAATTACCGGATTGACATTGCATGAACGATGAACTAAGGCTCATTTTTTTATTATGTTTATTGGAGTAAATGTGACGTTCTTTCCTCAGCATTTCTTGGGGTTAGCTGGGATGCCTCGTCGATATTCTGATTACCCTGATTGTTACATGAAGTGAAATGTAGTTTCTTCTATAGGATCTATGATTTCATTTGTTGCGGTTTTATACTTCATGATGATTGTTTGGGAAGCGTTTGTTTCTCAACGAGGGGTTTTGTGAAGAACACACTTAAGTACTGCTTTAGAATGAGATAATGTGTTACCTGTAGATTTCCATAACTCTGCTGAGACTGGTGCTCTTGTGTTAAGTAGTGCTTCTCGATAAATTATATAGATATGGCCTCATGAGGACAATTAGGATTTCAAGACGCTGCATCTCCTCTAATGGAACAATTAGTTTTCTTCCATGATCACGCAATAGTTGTGTTGGTGTTAATTATTAGAATGGTTGGCTACGCTGCTGCTTCCTTAATAACTAATACTTATAAGTCTCGTTTTACTTTAGAAGGACAACAGATTGAAACGATTTGAACAATTGCTCCTGCAATTGTTCTTATTACCTTAGCTTTGCCTTCTCTTCGATTATTGTATCTCCTTGATGAGGTTAATGCTTGCAATTTGACTATTAAAAGTGTTGGGCATCAGTGATATTGAAGTTATGAATATTCAGATTTTTTGAATATTGAGTTTGATTCCTATATGATCCCAACTAGTGATTTGAATGATGGTGATTTCCGACTACTAGAAGTGGACAACCGAGCAGTGGTACCTGTGGGGAGAGATGTTCGAGTGTTAGTTACATCTGCTGATGTAATTCATTCTTGAACTGTTCCGGCATTAGGAGTAAAAGCAGATGCGGTGCCTGGTCGACTGAATCAGTTAAGTTTTCATGTTAAGTATCCTGGGGTGTTTTACGGGCAGTGTTCTGAGATTTGTGGAGCTAATCACTCTTTTATGCCTATTGTAATTGAAGCTGTAGATGTAGAGGACTTTATGAATTGGGTAAATTCACTTGTAGCCGCTTAATGAAGAGTTAGTTAAATTATAATACAAGGTTGTCAATCTTGAGTTACTAAGGGTTTAGTACTTTTCTATGCCTCAATTAGCACCTTTGAATTGAATTTTGTTATTTAGCTTGTTTTGAGTTTGTTTGTTCGTGGTAATAAGTATTAACTGATGATTTTCTTTGACTCATTATTCTGGTTTAGATGAGTCAGAGGTCGAGGAAAGTTCGAAAGGGAACAGTTGATTATGATAATAAAGAATGCTAGTAGACATCTTTTCTTCCTTTGATGATCACAATTCAGTATTTTTGTCCGCTTATGTATTCGTCTGAACTATTAGCTTGGTTTTATTACTATCCTTTAACAGAGGATATTGACTAAGGGGTTCTCGCTTTTCACAAACTATTATGACACCTAAATCAATTATTTTTTCTCAAATTTCTCGCTCTTTAGGGAAAAGGTTAGGTGGTTTCACTAGGTTGCTGTCAGGTTTATTTGTTTTTTTAATTGTATTTAACTTAGCTGGCCTGATCCCTTATGTTTTTAGAGCAACTAGTCATCTAGCTGTTACTTTAAGTCTAGGATTTCCTTTGTGACTATCTTTGATTGTATCAGGAGTTGCTTTTAACCCTACATCGGTCGCTGCTTCCTTATTACCTGCAGGCGCTCCTGCGGCTTTAAATCCTTTTTTAGTGATTGTAGAGACGGTGAGAATTTGTGTCCGGCCTATTACTTTATCAGTTCGATTGGCAGCTAATATAAGAGCTGGTCATATTGTTTTAGGGCTAATTGGTGTTTATCTTAGAGCTAGTGTCTTTGTATTTCCTGTAACTGCTATGGGATTGCTTGTAGCAGTTCAGGTGTTATATTTCATGTTTGAGGTAGGTGTTAGTCTAATTCAAGCATATATTTTTTCTCTGTTAGTTACGCTTTATTCTGATGAGCATCCTAAACACTGTTAATATTTATTATTTAATTTTACTTCACCCCAAGGCATAAGTTGCCACCTTAACGTCTTCAGCGTTATGCTCTCAGAGATAAGCTATCGGAGTAGTAGGTTAAAAGAATGATGCTTGCAACCGTGAAGAATATAATTGAAAGTATTGTATTGATGTATTTGGATTGAATAATTTGAATTAGGGTAGAGGAATTTGTGGTTAGTCTGAGTGCGCCTTTTCCACCTAGAACTTCAAGTCAACCTTGGTCAATTGATTTAGTTATGGTCTTGGCTCAAGAAAATGGTTTGATTATGTTCGGCTGAGTAGTGATCATTCTAAGGAATCATATGGTTGAGAAGAATGAATTTATAAGAGAACTTTCAGGATTATTAGAAATTTTTAGTTTTCAGATTATTAAGGCGATTCACCCCCCTAGGAGGGTTACTGTGATAGTTAGAAGCTTGTGGGCAATTGGAAGATAGATGGATTCATTGAAGTATAAAAACACAGTTTGTAAAATTAGACCTCCTGCAATCGCAGCGAAGGTTAGGATAATGATGGGTGTGGTGGTAACTCAATCTTCATCGGTGTTTTGGGTAAATGGAGTGTTAGAAGATTCTTGTCAGAGGGTTACCAGTGATAGTCGGATGGAGTATGCCGCTGTTATACCAGTAGCAAGAAAGATTAAGATAACAGCTAGTGTGTTTCTTGGGTTGTATAAACAGGTTTCTAAGATCAAGTCTTTAGAGTAAAATCCGCTTAGGAATGGAGCGCCACAGAGAGCCAAGTTGGCAATATTTAGGCAGGTGATGGTTAAAGGTATTTGTGAGGCTAAGGCACCAAATGATCGGATATCTTGAACATTTCTGTTATTATGAATGATTGCTCCAGCACATAGGAATAGCAAAGCTTTGAAGAGTGCGTGCGTGTATAAGTGGAATAAAGTTAAATTTCAAGCACCTAGCCCAAGCCTTAGTATTATGACTCCTAATTGGCTTAGTGTTGATAAAGCAATGATTTTTTTTAAATCATGTTCATGGTTGGCTCCAATTCCTGCTATGAGTAATGTAATTGTGCCAATAAACAATGCTAGGAAATTGAAAAGGGGTCATGAGGCTAATAGATAGTAAAACCGTACTAGGATGAAGATTCCTGCGGTAACTAGGGTTGAAGAGTGAACTAGTGCAGAGACTGGGGTTGGAGCTGCTATAGCGGCTGGGAGTCAGGCTGAGAATGGGATTTGGGCTCTTTTTGTTATGGCTCCTACCATAATACATAAGCATAGTCATGGAAACATTGATGTTTCTCAAATGAGCATGATATTTCAGTTTGCTTCGTTTGCGCAAATGGCAATAGAGACTAAGAGAAGTACGTCACCGATGCGGTTTGCGAGAGCAGTTACTATTCCTGCTGCTAGTGATTTCATATTTTGATAATAGATTACTAAGGCAAAGGAAACAATACCTAGCCCGTCCCAGCCTAAAAGTAGGGAAATAATTCTAGGAACGAAAACTAAAATGTTTATAGATAATACAAATAATATCACTAATCATACAAAGCGGGTTAAAAACGGGTCTGCGGATATATAGCTAGAGGTAAAGAATATAACACAGGCAGAAATTAGACAAACAACACAGCTAAAACTTACTCTAATAGGATCAAAAATAAATGGGAAAGTGATTGCGTATGATCTATTTGAGAGAATTTCTCATTCTAATATAATAATTTTGTTTCTGAGAGTTAGGTAGAGAAGGAGTGGTAGCATTAGAATAAAGTAGGAAAACAGGGTTAGTGAACAAATTGAAGAAAATTTTATTGGCTTAAACATTGCTTAGTTAAAAATTCATTTAATTTCTAGATCCACACTCTAGCGTTTTGTTTAAACTAACTAAGCAGACGAGTCAGTTGCAAATCAATTCTGGTTTAAGGATTAGCATGTTAACTGGGAGGGCATGAGCAATTAAGAGGAGATTTTGAGAGGATTTGATAGATCTATAAGGGTATAGGAATGATGGTGATCCTCCATGTTGGGTTGAGGTGTAAAGAAATAAATTGTATACTGCACCCAAAAATGTTATAAGCATTATGGTGGTTAGAACTCATGGCGATTTGAAGAAGATAACTGGGAAAAGCAGGATTTCTCTGAGCAAGTTGATGGAAGGGGGAGCTGCTATATTGATAACACAAAAAATGAATCATCATATAGAGATGGAGGGAACAATTATAAGTATTCCTTTACAGATGTAGAGTCTTCGAGAGTGGACTTTTTCGTAAGAGTAATTTGCTAGAGAAAAGAGGGCTGACGAGCATAGGCCGTGAGCTACTATTATGGATAAGCCAGCTTGAAATCCTAGAGATGAGGCAGAAAATACACCAGCTAGTATAATTCTCATGTGCCCAACAGAAGAATAAGCAATTAGGGATTTCAGGTCTGTTTGGCGAAAACAGATGCATCTGGTAATAACTCCTCCTCATAGGCCTAGGGAGAATAAGAATCTATTAATCATAGATGTATTAATTTGTACTAATTGGAATATGCGAAGTAAGCCATAACCACCTAATTTTAGGAGAATACCAGCCAGGATTATTGATCCTGCTACTGGTGCTTCAACGTGTGCTTTAGGAAGTCATAAATGGACTGTAAATATAGGAAGTTTTACAAGAAAGGCTGCTAAGGTGATTACGATGAGGATTTCTTTAAGCCATGGTGAGCAGTTAATGGGTGTATTTGCTATAAGGATAAGAGATCTAGAGCCTCAACTGGAAGATCAGAAAAGAATTAAGATTAGTAAGGGTAGCGAAGCCGTTACGGTGTAGAGTATTATATAAATCCCTGCTTGTAGCCGCTCTGGTTGATACCCTCATCCAAGAATTAAAATTAGAGTTGGAATTAGTGAAGCTTCAAAAGAGAAATAAAATCAAATTAAATTAGAAGACATGAAGACAATTAGTAAGATCAAGTTAAGGAACGCAATTAAGAAGCTAAAATAGTTTACTTTATTGTTTGCTGCTAAGATACTTGATTGTCTCGCAATTATTATTAGAATTGAAATTCATCATGTTAGAGTAATAAGGGGTATGCTCAGTCCATCTGTTCAAATGTTTTGCGAAGTTTGTGTGTAATCTAATCTTGGAGAGTACAGAAGAAAGATTGAAAAAAAGCAGCCTATACAAAGAAATCATAATCGTAAATATCAGAAATTTAATTGTTTAGAAGAGGGGAGAATTGCAAGAGTGTTTATAAAGATTATATTTAACATTTGTAAGTATTAAAACTTCTTACGTAGTCATTTCCATGAGTTCGAATTAGTGAGACTAGTACTGCTAGACTAAGGCTAGCTTCACAGGCTCCTAGGGTGATTAGGCCTAGGCTAATGTAGGCCTCTCCCCTTGTTACTCTTAATTTGGCTAGCAGTAAAATAAATAGAGAAAGAGTAATTGCTTCTAGGGCTAGTAAAAGGCTTAATAGGTGTTTATATTGAAAACAAACGGTTAAAATGGATATTAATACTCCTAGAAGGGCACATATTGTTAGGTTTGTTATCATATCTGCAACGAAAGTTTAAGTTTAAATATCGGTCTTGTAAGTCGAAGAGTGAAATAAGGTTTTCTCGTTGCTGTGATTTAAAGTTAACTAGTGAGTCGAACACTATGAAGTTGGTTTCAAATCAACTTTGCGCCGTGCTTTAACTTTTAATTATTCTAAAATTTTGTCTCATGCAAGCTGGGCTAGAGGGTTAATGATATAATAAGAGAAATAAAAAACTGTAAATACACGACCGATGAATTCGTATGGGGCTTCTACTGGTCGAGCACCAATTCAAGTTAAAATTAAGAAAATCCCGATTAGTGTTCAAAATAGAACCTGGCTAATTGGATAGAAAGCAGTTGATCGAAATTTTCCTAAGTGAGTGAAAGGAAGGATAAATAAAATAGCAATTGAGAGTACCAAAGCTACAACACCCCCTAATTTACTTGGAATTGACCGGAGAATTGCATATGCAAATAGGAAGTATCATTCTGGTTGAATGTGCACAGGAGTGACTAAAGGATTTGCTGGAATAAAATTTTCGGGGTCTCCTAGGAGTTGTGGGCTAAATATTACTAATAGCGTAAGTAAGAATAGTAGGACTACAAATCCCACTAGATCCTTAAATGTATAGTAAGAGTGAAATGGGATTTTGTCTGTGTCTCTATTGATGCCAAGAGGGTTGTTAGAGCCTGTTTCGTGTAAGAATAATAAGTGGATTACGGTCATTGCTATAATAGCAAATGGTAGGAGAAAGTGAAGGGTGAAAAATCGAGTGAGGGTAGCATTGTCAACTGCAAATCCACCTCAAACTCACTGAACTAGATCCGTTCCAATATAAGGGACAGCTGATAAAAGATTTGTAATAACTGTTGCTCCTCAAAATGATATTTGACCTCATGGTAAGACATAACCTAAGAATGCAGTTCCTATTGTTAAAAATAATAGGATAACTCCAACATTCCATGTGTGGAGGTATATGTAGGAGCCATAATAAATTCCTCGACCTACATGTAGATATAAGCAAATAAAGAATCAAGAAGCACCATTGGCATGAAGAGCACGAAGTAACCACCCATAATTAACATCTCGTGTAATGTGGGATACCGAGGCAAACGCTAAGTCAATGTGGGCAGTGTAATGTATAGCTAGAAATAAGCCAGTTACAATTTGAATTCCCAAGCATAATCCAAGCAGGGAACCAAAATTTCATCAAATAGATAAATTTATAGGGGCTGGTAAGTCAATAAGTGAATTATTAACTATTTTAAGTACTGGATGTTGTTTTCGAATTGGGCTGTGCATAATTTATATGTTAAGTAAGTTCATTATAAGGTCGTAATGGACCTTGTTGGTAGTAGCATACTTTAACTACTGCCAATAAATTTATTAGTAAGATTAGGCCTAGGCCAATTAGTATACTAATGTTGGAGGATGAAATTATTAAGATTCCTGTTTTTATGCTTTCGGAGTAATAATCTAGGGACAGGTTGTCATATAAAAATGACAGGTCCTTTGGAGTGTAAATTAGAATTAGTGGAAATAGTAGGGCTGATATAGTCGTAATGCCCACTAGCGATTTCAAGCTAGAGAATAAAGTGTTAGGTGCCAATGCTGCAACATATACAAATATGACTAATAGTCCTCCAACATAGATTAGAAATAGGACATAGGAAAATCAAGATGAGTAAGTTAAGCCCAATAGGATACATCAAAACAAGCTAATTCCCATGATGCAAAGGCCTAAGCTCAGGGGTTGCATCATTATAGGTATAGCAAAAATTAAGGCTAGGAGTATAGAACAGATAATGCTAACGGTCATGTCAAGAAACCAGATTAATCTGGATCATTAGCTTCCAATGCTAGTATTTTTATTAAACTACTTCTTGATTATAGCAAAAGAATTATTCCTATTACTAGGCATAAAGCGCTTAAAGCTACTGGTAAAAATCCTTTTCAGGTTAATCCTATAAGTAGATCGTAACGGAAGCGTGGCAAAGTGGCTCGCGCTCAAATAAAGAAAAAAGAAAAAAATAGGGTTTTAACAAACATAATAACGTCGTCGGAGACTAAAAAGCTTCTACCACCAAAAAACAGTACAGCTGTAAGAAGGCTTATGAATAAGATGTTTGCGTATTCAGCTATGAAAATTAAGGCAAATCCTCCTCTCCCATATTCAATGTTAAATCCGGATACTAGCTCTGACTCTCCTTCGGCAAAATCAAATGGGGCTCGATTTGTTTCTGCAATACATGAAACTAGTCAGACCAAAGCGATCGGAGATAAAAGAAAGACAAATCAGATTAGTTCATTAAATGTTTTAATTTCAATTAGATTGAATGTTTCTCTAGTAAAAAGTGAAAAGAGTAGGATTAATGCAAGTCTAACCTCATAAGAAATTGTTTGAGCAATGGCTCGTAGTGCTCCTAAAAGAGCGTATTTGGAATTAGAGGATCATCCAGCAAGAAGGGTTCCGTAAACGTTTAGACTCGAGACGCAAAGGAAGAACAGGATACCTCATTTGATAAAGGAACTTGCGTTTTCTAATGGATTAAGTTGTCAAAGGATTAATGCTAAGATTAAAGACAAAATTGGAGCAACAAAATATGGAGATTGATTTGCTAATGATGGTTTAGTTATTTCTTTAGTTAATAATTTAGCTGCATCGGCTAGTGGTTGTGGTAGCCCAGCTAACCCCACTTTGTTAGGGCCTTTACGAATCTGAAAATACCCAAGTCCTTTACGTTCTAGTAAAGTAAAAAAGGCCACTGCTAGAAGAACGCATACATAGGAGAATACTGTACTTGCTGTATATGTTAGCATTATTAAGGGAAGATATTAATCTTCATATTTAGGGCTTAAACCTAATGCACTTTCTCTGCCACCTTAATTATGGGGTAAAAACTATTAGGTTTTTGTCTGTTGATCCTAAGTCAACTGCATATACTCTGCCAACTCCATTAATGTGAAGTTAGTTGTTTTTCACTTGTGGTAAAAATATTTACTTTAAGCGGTCCTTTCGTACTAGCCTAAATAAAGTTAAACAAAAGATAGAAACTGACCTGGCTTACGCCGGTCTGAACTCAGATCATGTAGGGAATTATTGGTCGAACAGACCAAGCGGGAAAGCGGCTACACCTTCCGGTTACCCTAGTCCAACATCGAGGTCACAATCTCTTTTTTCGATATGAGCTCTCAAAAAGAATTATGCTGTTATCCCTGTGGTAACTCATTTTGTTGATCAGCATTGCTGGATCGATTTAATCTATTGAATATTAGAATGTAATAGTCAGGAAGCTTTTGTGTGTTCCTTAATCGCCCCAATTAAAATTTTTGTCAAGTAAAGAAATTGTATTAATATATAATTATTACTTAACTAAAATTAAAGCTCAACAGGGTCTTCTCGTCTTTTTGATTAATAAAGGCTTTTGCACCTTTAAATTAATTTTTATCAAGTACAATGTGAGACAGCTTTACTCTCGTCAAACCGTTCATACCAGCCTTCAATTAAAAGGCAAATGATTATGCTACCTTTGCACGGTCAGGGTACCGCGGCCGTTAAAAAGCAATCACTGGGCAGGCCTGACTCTTAATGATTTCTAAGAGACATGTTTTTGATAAACAGGCGGAGTAGTTTATTTGCCGAGTTCCTTACATGTATTTTATTATCTGATTTGGTATATACTCTTTTTATAAAGTGAAGATTACTTAAAGATCAGAAATACTCATGAAAACATCATTTGTGTAAGATTTATTGGTTGGCTCACATAGTTCAGTTTAGGTTAAGGCGTTATACACATAATTCTCTATTAATCATTTTATATTTTATAACAACATTTATGATGGAAAATTTTATTCCTACTGTTAGAATTTTAGTCCTCTATTGCCATTATGATGATAAAAGCTCATCCTTTTATCAATTTTTCTCTACCATAGAGACGATACTTTTATATCTTTTCTGAACAACCAGCTATCTTTCAGTGCGGTAGGTATTTCGCATCTATTATATAGTTACCAATAATTTTGCAACATTATGGCTTAACCTATAAAATAGCTCACTTAAAGTTCGGGTGTCTTAATTTTAAGTTTATTCTTGTTTCCCCATGATGCAAAAGGTACGAGTATTTATCTCTACTAGAATAATAGGTAATTGTTCCCTTTCGGTACTTAAGATATATTTGTAGAATTCAATCAAAATTACTAAATTGTAGAATGGTTTGATAACAAAAGTGGTGAAGTCAATTTTTACAAAAGTTTTGAAAATTGAGACAGGTTAGTATTTAACCATCAGCTCAGTGTAAGTGAGCTATATTTTATTATACTATATCTCATTCAACTAAGAGCAACTTCCATTACTCTTACTATGTTACGACTTATCTCACTTTTCAGCGAGAGCGACGGGCGATGTGTGCACACCTCAGAGCCATATTCATTTTTTTGTTCTAACTAGAATTACTTTTAAGTCCGCCTTCCCTAGGGTATTTCAGTCCTAGTTCCATTATTTTAAGTTAAAAATTGTAACCCATTTCTCTCTTTTCTATTGGCTGCACCTTGATCTGACGTCTATAAATAGTTTATTGTGGAGAACTATTAGTTTCTTAAAAGTTGTCTGACGACGACGGTATACAAACTAAATAAAGAAAAGTAAGGTCCTACGCGGATTATCGATTACGGAACAGGTTCCCCTAATGGGGTTTGAGGTACCGCCAAGCTCTTTGGGTTTTAGAGAAAACTCTGTAATTCCCTGGTGGTATTAAAAAATTTACGTTACTAATAGCAGGGTATCTAATCCTGGTTTTGGCTAGTAATTTCACAGCTTCTAAACTTAAAGTCTTGTGCAAAATAAACCATGTGTGAATTCTACCTCTTCATGGAGTGATCTAACTTTTGTAAACTTATAACTGTCCTTTTTACCGATTCATTTATAAGTCTCCTTGTCTGTGTAACCGCAGCTGCTGGCACAGACTTAGCCAAGAATAGTTAAGCCCATTACTAAATCCAAATTTCTTCTATTTTTAATCTTCAATACTGGGTTAGCAAAACTAGTGTCATTATGTAAAAAATAATGATTCCTAAGACAACCTACTTATAATAAGTTTTAAACAATATAATAGGTTATCTGGGCTTTGCCTTGTTCTTTAAAAACCATGTATTTTATAAGGGTTTACTTATAACATAAGCCAGAGCCAAACTTAATGGTAAAGGGGCATCCACCCATTTTCGGGGTATGAACCCGATAGCTTGTTGCTTAGCTTACTTTACCTGTTTTTACGAGAGAAGCTCACTGCTCCGTAAAAAGAGCTACAATCTTCTGCCTATTACTCAGCCATCTCGCATATCTAAGCTTTAGAGATAACATCTCACCTTTGAACTTGCAATTCAACATTGTGAATCAACTATAAAGCCCAGAATCTAAACAATAAAGTTTAATTTAAGCTTTGAAGGCTGAAGGTTTTGTTTAACCTAAGATTCTCTGTAAGGAAAAGAGATAATCTTTTTCCTAAGAAATCAAAATTCTTCGTGCCAAACACACCCCCTCACATACCTCCTTTAGAAACTTCTAATCTTACTGCTTGGAAGGCAGTCGTACAAATATACTAAAGAGGTAAAATTTTTGATGAAGCTGGTTCACCCCTTTAGAACGAAAATCTAACGTGCAATTACACCTCAAAAACAAGAATTTTAGAACTTTATTTCAGCCCAAAGTCAATTGCATAGGAGACATTTGGCTTAAAAAACTCACCTTTTTCTAATTTAATTTTTCCTTTAAGATTTGTTAAATAAAAAGTTTATAGTTTAGTCACCTATTGAAAATCAGGCTAAGATTTTCGTTTACGAACGTGGGAAAATTGTCTAAAAGGACATATCATTTGATGAAACAGCAGTAAATTTATTGGTTACTAGTGGGTGTAAAGAAGCACAGATAAAGTTAGAAAGGTGTAAGTAAAAAAAAGGTATATATAGTGTATAATATAGATTTATATAAACAGATAAAAAGAAACATATATATATATATATATATATATATATATATATATATATTATATATATATATATATATAGTGTAATAATATAGATTTATATAAACAAAGGAAAGAGGAAAAACGTATAGTTATAGCAAAGCATTAATTAATAAATGGATTTTAAACTTTAACTTTAACAAAATTAATTCACAAAACAAAAACCCTTCGTTGGGGAAGAC